TAAGCTTGATCCCTTGCTTATTATTTGTTAGTAGAGTTCCAACGAAAACCACCCGATTGAAGGTAATGTCAGAATTTTATATTTCTAGATCCAATTTCTTCATCTATTCACTTGATCTTTTTTCTATCCATCTTATATCAATAAAATAGATTTTCGTCATTATAAAGCATGGGATTCTATGGGAGCAATAAAAAATAGGTATGAATAGAACAAAACAAGAGAAGTGAGAATAATAGATAAAAAGTTATACAAAGCTATATACGAGTCACCCCCACACTCTTTTTTTTTTTTATTAATTGAATTTCGTTTTATTTTTATTGATTTTTATTAAGGCGAAGTTCCGTAAAAACCTCCGCCTTCTTTGAAATATCATGAACAGTTCCTGTAGGTTGAGCACCCTTTTCAAGGAAATATAGAATAGCAGGAACATTTGAATAAGTTTGATTCTTTATCGGATCATAAAAACCCACTTTCTGAAGATCTCTTCCTTCTCTTCGTGATCGAACATCAATTGCAACGATTCGATAGACGGCTCATTGGGATAGATGTAGATGAACAATACCCCCCCTAGAAACGTATAAGAGGTTTTCTCCTCGTACGGCTCGAGAAAAAAAATGATTCGAAGTTATGTCTAAGTATAGAATGCTAATGGCAAATAGATCCATAAAATCATCAAACCAATTAGACTATTATTTAAGTCCTTGTTTTTTCTTCTTTCCCGAAAAAGAAAAAATCATTCGTACTCATAACTCAAGTTGGATAACTCTCAAATAGCTCAAAGAAAACCCTTAGGCATTTCGTTTATTGAGTGGTCTCTAACCCCCCCTTTTTTGTCTCGTTTAGAATCTATTTGGATTCTTCATTCTGATCTAGTTGTTGAGACAATTGAAAACGGTATTTCCTTGTTCCAGGATCCTTTATCTTTACTTTGAATCATTGGGTTTAGACATTACTTCGGTGATCCTTAATCGTTTCAAAATGGCAGCAACATACCCCTTTTGTGATTTCTTTCTATCAAAGAATCATAGAACGATTGATTCCCGCGTGCTACACTTTTGATCGAAAGAGTTTTACCAATTCCAACAAATTTTCCTTTTGGATTTGAAACTTGCTCGAATTGGATACTCTCAATTTCTATATCGAAGATATACTTACGAAGTTATTCCAACTTATTGATTCGCACTAACCCTAGATCCTTGCCCCTGAGAAATGAATCAATACTTTCTACTCGAGCTCCATCATGTACTATTTACATTACAACCCAACAAAAAAATGGGGGTTTTAGTGGAACAGAACAAAGGATGTCGAGCCAAGAGCACTTTCATTCCTATACAATATAAAATGGTGGATGTAAGAGTCCACAGCGGATCATGTCCTTCAAGTCGCACGTTGCTTTCTACCACATCGTTTCAAACGAAGTTTTACCATAACATTTCTCTAGTTTTGAACCGGTATGTAATTGATTCAATTATGGAATCGTGAGTAGTCATTGGTTCAGTCGGTACATAATAATCGATACTTTTTCCTTCTATATGGATGGGTAGATGTTTTTCTGAAGAAGTCTCGGCAAGAATTCAACTTAATCCCATATTTTATTGTATGAATGCAACATCTTTTTTTTTTTTTATAAATAACACAAATATAAATAACACGAATAAATGGGTTCTTTTTGAATCTTCATCTTTGAGTAACTCGATAGGATAGATTCACCAACCTCACACTTATTCGAGTACCAAGGACTCATAAGAAATCATTAAAAATATTTAATTGAAAAAATTTCCTACTTCGACATCATTATTTGAATAATGTTTTACAGTAAGTACCGCATTTGATTTTGATCATCAGAAGATAGATAAATCCATGTTTCTTTTCAAATTGAACCATCATCAATGATTTAAAGCAGATAGATAGATCAAAAAAAATCCAATTTATTTCTTTTTTTGTGGAGTGAATAAAAAAGAAAAGACTGATATGTAAGGGAAGATTTAGGTCGTTATTCTTTCATCTGATTGATAAAATCAGAATCGAAAGAATAGGAGATTTCCATATCTATCAGATAAACCGAACAATTGTCACTGGAAGTAATTCAATTATAGATACTCTATGTTAAATATTTAACATTAAGAAATCACAAATCTTTTTCACAAAAATCGAAACACCGTTGTCACTGAAATAGAACGATAACAATACATACATATAAACATTTCCTCATTTTCTACATATTTGACTTGAGGTTCAGTAATTTTTCTGAAATCTTTCCATAAAGTAAAAGTAAAGTGAATAGAATGTATGAATAACCCCCCACCTCAATTGTTACCAATTGTTACATAGATTTACAATTATTTTCATTAGAGCCAAAGACGAAATGCCTAAAAATAAGAAAATACATCTTTTACATATGGAATTTACTTGATCGTTTGTTAATGAGATTCGGATAGACATAGATATTCAAATTGATACCTTACATTGCTCTTTAAGCCCTATCTACTCCCCGAATTCTATGGGGATGATGAATATGAATCATAAATAAAAAAAGGATCCTCTTTTACGGGATGCTAGACGAGATAGTCTAGGTACAAAGCCAAAGAGGTCCAGATTAAGTCGTTGTTACTATTTTTTTTATTTTACCCTAAACCAGTCTTAAGTTATAACTTAATCCCCTTGATTGAATTCAATTAGTACCAAGAAACTCTTCTTGTTTAGACTTCAAGAAATCCGCAGAGAATTAATAATTGGGATTGGGTTACCTAAGGGGAATACGAAATAGGGAATATAGAGGTTTTTCTTTCGTATTTCGATTTAGAGTGCATCATTGAAAATGAAAATAGATATGGCACGTAAGGTTTTTCTAAATAATTAACTTCAATATCAATATGAAGGGGATATGAAGGGGATGAGCATACGATGAAAGGCCCATCCGACTTTTTTTTTTGAATTCAAACTCTTGTGATCTATGTTCCCATCTTACCTGGATCACAAATAGATTCAGTTCCATCCGCGTGTCATTTGAACTCAATTCAGTTTGTGAAAAAGATATGATTCAGAGAAGAATCATTAAAAATTAGAAACAAGAATCATATTCTATCCAATATTACACTCTTAAACAAAAAACAAAAAGGTTGTTCAAAAAAGCAATCTTTATTTATTCTGATATAATGGGTATGCTTATGCTCTGGGACGGAAGGATTCGAACCTCCGAATAGCGGGACCAAAACCCGTTGCCTTACCACTTGGCCACGCCCCATTTAGATTTTGATTCTGCACTAATAAACACTAATATTGGTATTGGTTGTTCGTCAATTCCGGTCCAAATATCTATGGAAGAGGTTAGATTGTTGATAGGATTTTGACGCGTGTAGATATAGAATTAAACTTAATTTATTGATCATTACATATAATTTAATTAAGATATAAGATATTGTATGAAAGTATGATTTCTTAAATTCTCTTTTGAGAATTGAAGTATTTTTGATTGGGTGAGTTCAAAGAAAAAGAAGTATTTTTTGGTCTACTTTACTTTCTTTATTTTTACCTTATATCAATAACTCAATCAAAATGCAATTATCTCCAAGAACAAAATCTTTGTTATGCTTAATATCTTTAGTTTGATCGGTATCTGTCTTAATTCTGCCCTTTATTCGAGTAGTTTTTTCTTCGTCAAATTACCCGAGGCCTATGCTTTTTTAAATCCAATTGTAGATGTTATGCCAGTCATACCTGTGCTCTTTTTTCTCTTAGCCTTTGTTTGGCAAGCTGCTGTAAGTTTTCGATAAGATCTTTAATACTGTCCTAGAAAAATTCATGATTTATTCGAGAAAAAAAAATTCTAACAATTGATAAGATCGGATAAGTCTTACAGTATTAACCCTCGATTCAAACATTGAAATTCTTGGATAGCCGCGATAAATCTGGATCACCCCATTTCCTCATTCTGACCCTTTTTCTTGTCCAGTGAAAGACCCTATTAGGTTCCCCCACAATATCGAATTGTGGGTATTAAAGAAGATTTTTGTAATGATTTTATTACAAATGAATTTCTGAAAATTTTCTAGAAACCACTTCGTTTCTTGGTGTCAAAATAGGATATGTGGTATAAAAATGGAGAATCTATTCTCTTTTTTTTTTTCCAAAAAAATATCTTGGAGATTGTGTAATGCTTACTCTCAAACTCTTCGTTTACACAGTAGTGATATTCTTTGTTTCTCTCTTCATCTTCGGATTCCTATCTAATGATCCAGGACGTAATCCTGGACGTGAAGAATAAAAAATAGGATAAGGGTTTTCGTTTTCCTTGCTCGATTTTAAAATTTTCTTGGGATTTTATCTATTCCACACCTTTAACTATGAAAAAGAAAAAATAAAAAGGGTTTGATAAAATTGAAAGATAAAAAAAAAAAATATCAAGTCATCAACGGAAACGGAAAGAGAGGGATTCGAACCCTCGGTACAAAAAACTCGTACAACGGATTAGCAATCCGACGCTTTAGTCCACTCAGCCATCTCTCCCAATTGAAAAAGGATAATTACTATGTTACATTACACATAAAGTAGGGACTGAAAAAAGTCCTTCTTTATCTCTTCTCTATTTATATTTATTATTATATAGATATATATAACTTTTATCAGCAATTCCAAATTTAGATAAAGTAAGGGCTTGAAAGAAATATTTCCAATATAAAAATAAAGAATATCTCTTTTGATTTCGTCCGAAAGGACCCTTTTTTATTCCCACGGCCTGGCGGGGTCAGTACCCAGCCGGGCCTTTTTTTGTTCCAATGAATCATAGATAAAATAATTTATCTGATTTGAAAACAAAAATAAAAAATACGTGTTATTGAATATTGAAGCAACAACAATAAGAAGAGGGGCTATTTCCATTCCTATGATATAGAATCGAAGTGTCATTTCTTATTATTTCTTTCTTCTCTTTTTTTTTTTTTTACTGGCCCTCTTTTTTGAGAAAATCTTTTCTTTGCTTGAAAGAATAAGAATGGGGAAGT